AGCAACTGAAATCTTTTTTGCAAAAAAAAAATATAAACCAATCTGATTATTGGTTGTAAAGCAAGAAAAGGATACAGATAAATGGAAAGGTGAGAGAAAGATAGAAAAAGAATACCAACGATATACGATTCCAATATGTACGGTCTATGAGTCATCTCATAAAAAAGAATGTAATAAAGCATCAATACTGATTGATCCCTAATTAGACAAATACGTGGATAGAACCACAAATAAAGAGCCCCGAGCCAATAAAGACTGAGAAGGTTGACTCAAAAATTTCATTAGGAGCTCCGTTGTAGAATTCAGACCTAATCATTACTCAAGAGGTGGTGGGGACGATAGAACCTGTGAATGCATAAGATTCTATTGAAAAGGAATCCTAATGATTCAGTAGGTAGGATGGCGGAACGAACCAAATTTTTTTTTTTGAAAGATTGTGTTGTCATAGACTAATCTTACAACTGAATGTTGAAAGAGTAAATATTCGCCCGCGAATTTTTTTTTATGAAGGTTAAATAAATTCGATATGATAAGAAAAAGCAAAATCAAATAAAGATTCATTATAAGATTAAATAGAATACGTGGTTAATTATATATATATATAAAATCAAAAGAAAAAAAAATTATATTATTCTATTAAATAAATGGAATTTTAAAGAATACCCCGATTCAGTATATTATTCACCATGTATTTGATTTTTAATCGTTTAATTCGCGAGGAGCTGGATGAGAAGAAATTCTCATGTCCAGTTCTGTAATAGAGATGGATGGAATTGATAAACAACCATCAACTATAACCCCAAAAGAACCAGATTCCGTAAACAACATAGAGGAAGAATGAAAGGAATATCTTATCGAGGTAATCGTATTTGCTTTGGTAGATATGCTCTTCAAGCACTTGAACCCGCTTGGATCACGTCTAGACAAATAGAAGCGGGGCGTCGCGCAATGACACGAAACGCACGCCGCGGTGGAAAAATATGGGTACGTATATTTCCAGACAAACCAGTTACAGTAAGACCAACCGAAACGCGTATGGGTTCGGGGAAAGGATCTCCCGAATATTGGGTAGCTGTTGTTAAACCCGGCAGAATACTTTATGAAATGAGCGGAGTGGCAGAAAATATAGCCAGAAGGGCTATTTCAATAGCGGCATCAAAAATGCCTATACGAACTCAATTCATTCTTTCGGTATAGGATAGAAATGTAGAACAAAAGGAAATAATTTTTTTGATAAAAAAAAAACAATTGTAGGTTTCTTGTTTTGAACAAACAATATTTCTTTTTTTTTCACCCTTTACATTGAAAAGACAAAATCAATAAAAAAAGATATGATTCAACCTCAAACCTATTTGAATGTAGCCGATAACAGCGGGGCTCGAGAATTGATGTGTATTCGAATCATAGGAGCTAGTAATCGACGATATGCTCATATTGGTGACGTTATTGTTGCTGTAATCAAAGAAGCAGTGCCAAATACACCTCTAGAAAGATCAGAAGTGATCCGAGCTGTAATTGTACGTACTTGTAAAGAACTCAAACGCGACAACGGTATGATAATACGATATGATGACAACGCTGCAGTTGTTATTGATCAAGAAGGAAATCCAAAGGGAACCCGAATTTTTGGCGCGATCCCCCGGGAATTAAGACAGTTAAATTTTACTAAAATAGTTTCATTAGCACCCGAAGTATTATAAGGGAATACCATAATATAGTTTATCATATTTGAATGAAATGGATTACTTTAATTGAATGAAATGGATTACTTTAATTAGTAGATTGTTTGTATATCACGTATATACCTTTTAAAATTCATAAATATTTATGAATTTAGAAAAAAAAAGAAATAGAGCATGTTGATTATATCAAAATTCGGGGGCAACAATAATCTTAGTTTATCATGAGTAAAGACACTATTGCTGACATAATAACCTCTATACGCAATGCTGACATGAATGAAAAAAGAACAGTTCGAATACCATCTACTAATATCACTGAAAATATTGTTAAAATCCTTTTACGAGAAGGTTTTATTGAAAACGTGAGAAAACATCAGGAAAGCAATAATTTTTTTTTGGTTTTAACCCTACGACATAGAAGAAATAGAAAAGGACCATATAGAACTGTTTTAAATTTAAAACGGATCAGTCGGCCCGGCCTACGAATCTATTCTAACTATCAACGAATTCCGAGAATTTTAGGCGGAATGGGGATTGTAATTCTTTCTACTTCTCGAGGGATAATGACAGACCGAGAGGCTCGAATAGAAGGAATCGGCGGGGAAATTTTGTGTTATATATGGTAATCTTTCTGATAGCCAAATCATATGCGAAATTTTCATATTTGTGAAAAAAAAGAGTAAAAGGTAGGTTTATAATATTATGCCTCTTTAATTAGTTGATGTTTCTTAATTAGTTGATGTTTCAAAGCCGTTTTACCTGGAATGCAAGAGAAAGAACAAAAACAGATTTGCGAAGGTTTAATTACTGAGCTACGT